TTGATGTCCATCTGATGCATCAACTATGGTTATTTCATATCCCCCCTTTTCTTTACGTACTATTCTGCTTACTATTCCTGCCGATGTAGCATTATAGACTGTATTGTTACTCTTGCTCCCATCAGGATAAATCTGACCCCTTCCTCTATTTCCACCCACATATATTGGATATTTTAAGAAGTGAACGTCTTTCTTCGTTGCAGGGTCGGGGGAAAGAATGGGAAAAACAATTTCACTATATTTCTGGCCGGGAACAGGACCTATTACAAGAATATTTCTTTTATTGGGACGGTAACTCTGAAAGGATAGATTTACCGTCCTTTCTTTCACCTCGGGAGAAATACGATCGGGGGGGGCTAATTCAAATCCTTCGGGTAAAATAAGAACAGCTCCCACATTCAAAGCCCCCTTTTTCCCATTAGCAAGAACTTGTTTCAGTTGCATATCATAAGGGATTCGAACAACTGCTTCAAATACAGTATCAGGAAGTACAGTTTGCGGAACTTCAATATCCACGGGCTTATTAGCTAAATGGCAATTTGCACATACAATTCGTCCAGTTGCTTCACGCGGATTTTCATAACCCTGCTGCGCAAAAATGGGATATGCATTTGAAATAGATACCCGAGTTATTACATATATCATGATTGATACAGAAATGGATCGAGTCATCTGTTCCTTTACCCAAGAAAAAATATTTCTATTTTGCATGGTTCAATCATTGATCCCAGAATTTCTACAATAAATTAGAAAGGTAACTAATTAGTGTAGTTCCCTATCCACGAGTCTGCCATTGTACTGGAATAATTGTACTAGAATATGGGACGAATACCTTGAACAGGTATAAGTATAAATAAAGAATAAGTAAGATTGAAAATACTTTCTTTATTCTTTAAACACGAAGAAACATTCTTATTTGATTGATATCAAGAGACCAAATGAGTTCTTTATTCGTTGATTGAATGATAAATGACTACAAGCGAAGGAGATACACGATTTAAATAATGGAAGATCCAATATTTCACAATTGTATCTAGAATAACTGGAAAAGTGGAAACAAGACCGGATATAATTTTATCGTTATGAGCCAATCCAAAATCGTTGTAGACTGAACCAATCATAAGTTCCCAACCATGGGTTGAATGAAATCCGATCCATAAATCAGTAACTAAAAGAATTGAAAAAGCTTTTATTGTGTCACTCAAGTTATACAGGAATTCCTGAACCCAAGAATTAAGAATAACAAGTTCTTCATTACCCAGAATACAATAACCACTTAGAATAGCGAAACAGATTATATTTGTCGATAAATTAAAAATGATATGGAGATTATACTCATCGTGTGTTTTGACTAATTGTACTGTTTCCTTGTGTATTCCTATACGAAGCTTTTGTATCTGTGTTTCAGGGTATTCCTTTATCATTTCGTCCAAGAGGAATAGTTCTTCTAATTCTATAAATTTTTCTAGAATCCTTTTCTCTTGAATATCATTCAAGAAAGTTTCGGATTGCCGGGTATTCCACCAATTTATAACCCAAGGTTCCAGACTTTTATTAAATGAAAGAGAGACCCACCAGGGCAAAAATACTATGGATACAAGATATGGGAGGGAAGTCAATGATTTTTTTTTTTTTTTTTTTCATTTTTTATCTGTAAATTGTTAATGAATCCGCTGCATTCGTGGATTTTATCAGATATTTATCTGAACACAGATTCTATAACTAAGGTATCGTATCGAACCAATGAATTTATTCCCATTTTTGTGTCAAAATTTAGTCCTTGTATTTAGAAAATATTGAGATATCTCCATTGGGTAAATTCCAACTAATTTCATCTCCATTTGTTATTTGATCCTATCAATGAATACTCGAAAATCCACTAGAAGTAACGAATATGATTTGGATTTCGAAACAAAAAATGCCTTCTCGGATAATTATTTCGAAATGTTTCACCACCTAACCACAGTCCAGGAATAATGTAACCTATAAATTCGAAATATTGGGTCTAAAAAGATGAATTCTGTATTACAAAATACATGTTCGAATATGTTTGATGAATGCATACTTAATTAGACTTTTTATTTTTATTAGTATAAATTATATAAAATTTTATTTAGTATAAATTCTAAATTAGGGGCTCCCTGCGCATAAAAAAGGGGTTTTGGTATAGAAAAAATGGATTTTTATTAGAATTTAGTTGTTCCATATAAAATCTCCCACTTTTGTTTTATTCCATGTGGGTTTACCCGCTAACAGAAGGGAGAAATCAAATCTAATATGTTTTAATCAAATAAGTTTTTTGAATAAACTTCAATTGTATTAAAAAGGGAATTAGCAAGTCCCCTCCCTCATACTGAGAAAACATTAAATTCTTCATTTCAAAATACTTCGATTGGTACACGCAAAAAATAGGCTAATTCGGCAATTTTTTGTTCAATTTCTCGTGGAGTAAGATTCTCATCAGTGCCAGTCAAGGGAACCGCGCCTTGGCCTCTTATTTCCATATAAAGGACACGACGAGGATAAAGACCCTCTTTAACCTCCATTCTGATGGATTGAATATCTCTCATAAGGAAACGAAGGAAAATGCGACGATTTATTCCAGGAAATCCCCAACGAAAAATACAAACAATTCCTTCTTTTCTATCAAATCGGTCATAACCACTACCTACATTCCACGCAATTGTACACCACAAATAGGAGCTAATAAATAGACCTGCGATCCCATAAAAAGACATTATGATTCCTTGCGGAAAAAAAAATATTTGCTGAGATGGAAATACGGATATAAGATTCCTACCGAGATAACTGGAAGTTCCAACCACTAAGAACCCTAATGAACCTAAAAAAAGGCTACAGGCCAAAAAAAAATTACTTGTTTTTCGAGACCCCGTTATAAGTTCTATCCAGATATGCTCTGATCGCCAGTTCATACTATACTTACTATATTAAGGTTGTATTCGATTGGAATTGAGAGAATAACCCAAATGAATTTGACTTTACTTTTCTTGACCCCCAAGTAACTCTCATCAACTAGCACTATTTTGACGGGAACTATTAGGAGTAATTAGTTAGATAAATTGACTTTCTATTTCAAACTATTCGCCGATCCATTTTTAACCAGCTATACCCATATATAATCTGCATTTATGTAGATATCGTGTATCCGTATGCATATGAGTCTCTCATTTGTGTTCGGAAAGAGCCACATATCGTACCATATTAGACTAAATAAATATGTGTATTATGATCCAGTGTTGAAATAAATTGATGAGATTTGCTCTCATCGAATCTAGACAATCTTATTTTCTTGGACATGAAGAAATAAAGAAGCCATTGCAATTGCCGGAAATACTAGGCCCACTAAAGGCACAAAAATAGAGGGTAGATCTGTCATAGAATGGGTGCCCCAATTTAATATTTGTATTTTAAAGATATCTTATGATAAGTATATCTAATATAAATAATATTAAGTAGTTAATAAGTGCAAGGAATATAGACCTGAATTAAGTGTACCTAATTCATCGTTCTACATAAATATGTATGATAATTCACTTTAATATAAAAAACTTTCCTATTCTTCCATCCTTTTTGATTCTTTCTATTTTTTTTTTTTTTACTAAGGGTATTTAAGAGTTTATTATGAGTTCGCGACTTTCACTAATCGAATCCAACAAAACAAACAGTAACTCGATTCTATAATAAAAAATCAAAGTGAGGGTTCTTTCACTCCTTTCTATAATATATCATATTTGAATCTTATATCTTATAATTAATATTAAGATTCAAATATGATATATTATTAATAAGATAATAAGATATATTTATATTATTGTCTCTATTAAAATGAAATTGATACGTTAAGAAGGCCAAATAAAATTCTTTTTTTATTAATGTCTTCCCTTCCCCCAATTCCTCGGAAGGAGAAACTTAACTCTTTTATCTTTGTTTATCCTAAGAAAACACTACTCTTCTTAAACTTAAGTTTTTTTTACGATGAACTAAATACTCGTTCGCTACAAATAATTGAATTGAATCGAGTGCTATACTTTAATATATTGAATTGTGATTCAGAGGAAAGAAACCGTGGAGCTGAAATAACTCACTCAGAACACCCCTTAAAGGATTACGTGGTACGATTGGGTCGAATAAGCCCTTATGGAATGAATACTCAGCCGCTTGTGAACCATCGGGTACTGTTTTATTCAATGTTTGTTCAATTATTCTCTTACCCGCAAATGCAATGTGGGCATTTGGTTCAGCAATAATGACATCTCCCAACATACCAAAACTGGCTGTTACTCCACCAGTTGTAGGAGATGTCAGGATTGATATATAGAATAACTTTTTATTTGATTGATAATCATATAAAGCAGAAGATATTTTAGCCATTTGCATCAAGCTCAAACTTCCTTCTTGCATGCGTGCTCCCCCAGAAGCACACACAATAATGACAGGTAAAGATCGATTAGTAGCATACTCGATCAAACGGGTGATTTTCTCGCCGACTACGGATCCCATACTACCTCCCATAAACTGAAAATCCATAACCCCAACTGCTATTGGAATACCATTTAGTTGACCTATGCCTGTTTGAACAGCTTCAGTTAAACCCGTTTTTCTTTGATAAAAATCAATACGATCTTTATAAGGTTCTTCCTCTGAATGAAATTCAATAGGGTCCATAGAGACCATCTCTTCATCCATAGGATTCCAAGTGCCCGAATCAATCAAAAGTTCGATTCTATCTGAACTACTCATTTTCAAATGATATCCACACTGTTCACAAATATTCATTTTTGACTTAAAAAATTTTTTATAATTTAATCCATAACAATTTTCGCATTGAACCCATAAATGTTTGTATCTTTGATTTATATCGAAATCATTAGACTCCTCTCTTATATTGAGATCGCTGCCATTATTACTAGTTTTTATACTCGAATTCCCACTTTCACTACTTTCAGTATAAATGAAACTATAATTATAACTATTACTGT